TTTTAAACGGACCATATCGTGGAACAATCAAAAAAGTGTATTCACGTTCAATGGTGGATGACTCAATCACTTCGACAGAAGATTCTATAGAAATGGTTTGGATAAATAAGATTCATGATAGGCTTCCTACTGATTACCAAAAACTTGAACATAAAATGGATACATTTAATGGAGAATCATTATCGACAGACATTGGTCCTTTCTTGACCTCTATCAGTGAATTAGCTAGGAAATCAACAACTGGGTTTAGTCTGAATTTTAAAAAGCTTGTTTTAATATCCGAACAAAGAAGATTTGATTCAGAAAATCAAAAAAAATGTTTGAAATTTCTATTCGATGTAATTACAACTGATCCAAATAATCAAACAATTCAAAATAAATCTATTGGACAAGAAGAAATCGGTAAAAAGATTCCTCGACGATCATACAAATTGATCAATTCTTTTGAAGAGCGGGAGGAGGAAAATGAAGAAGAATCAACAGAAAATCATGGGATTCGTTCAAGAAAAGCCAAACGTGTGGTAATTTATACTGATAAGGCGGATCCGGATCAGAATACCAATACTGATACTAGTAATACTAGTACCAGTACTAATAGTGATCAAGCAGAAGAGTTAGCTTTGGTACGTTACTCGCAACAATCAGATTTTCGTCGGGATATAGTAAAAGGATCCATGCGCGCTCAAAGACGTAAAATAGTTACTTGGGAAATGTTTCAAGCGAATGTGCATTCCCTGCTTTTTTTGGACAGAATAGACAAAACTTTTTTTTTTTCTTTTGATATCTCCCGAACAATGAATCTAATTTTTAGAAATTGGATAGATACAGGACCGAAATTAAAAACTTCGGATTCTGAGGAGGAAGAGGCAAAAGAAAAGGCAAAAAAAATTGCAGATAAAAAAAACGAGAATGAAAGGATAGCAATAGCAGAAACTTGGGATACTATTATATTTGCTCAAGCAATAAGAGGTACTATGTTAGTAACCCAATCGATTCTTAGAAAATACATCATATTGCCTTCATTGATAATAGCTAAAAACCTCGGCCGTATGTTCTTATTTCAATTCCCCGAGTGGTACGAGGATTTGAAGGAGTGGAATAGAGAAATGCATGTTAAATGCACCTATAATGGTGTTCAATTATCAGAAACAGAATTTCCGAAAAACTGGTTAACAGATGGTATTCAGATAAAAATCCTATTTCCTTTCTGTCTGAAACCCTGGCGCAAATCCAAACTACGATCCCATCATAGAGATCCAATCCAAAAGAAAGGGAAAACAGAAAATTTTTGTTTTTTAACAATCTGGGGAAGGGAAACCGAACTACCTTTTGGTTCTGCCCGACAACAACCTTCCTTTTTTGAACCTATTTATAATGAATTCGAAAAAAAAAAGAGAAAAGTGAAAAAAAAATGTTTTCGAGTTCTAAGAGTTTTCAAAGAAAAAACAAAACAGTTTATAAAGGTTTCAAAAGAAAAAACAAGATGGATTATCAAAACGGTTCTATTTTTAAAAAGAATAATAAAAGAGTTTGCAAACATAAATCCAATTTTCTTATTTGTATTGAAGAAAGTATATGAACCGAATGAAAATGGAAAAGATTCCATAATCATAAGCAGTAATAAAACTGTTCCTGAATCGACCATTCGAATTAGATTCATGGATTGGGCAAATTATTCACTGACAGAAAAAAAAAGGAAAGATCTGTCCGATAGAACAACCCTAATCAGAAATCAAATAGAAAGGGGTGCAAAAGACAAAAGAAAAATATTTCTAACTCCGGATATAAATATTAGTCCTAACGATACAAGTTGTGGTGATAAAAGATCGGAATCGCAGAAACATATTTGGCAGATATCAAAAAGAAGAAGTAACAGATTCATACGCAAATGGCACTATTTTTTGACATTTTTCAACGAAAGAATATACATACATATCTTTCTATGTACTGTTAATGTTTCTAGAGTCAATATACAACTTTTCCTTGAATCAACAAAAAAGATTATCGATAAATACATTCACAATGATGAAAAAAATAAAGAAGGGATTGATGAAACAAATCAAAAAAAAATTAACTTTATTTCGACTATAAATATAAAAAAGTATCTTTCTAATATTAGTAATAATAAATCAAAGATTTCTGGTGACCTATATTCCTTTTCACAAGCATCTGTATTTTACAAATTATCACAAATCCAAGCTATTAATAAGAAGTATCATTTGAGATCTCTACTTCAATATCGCGAAGCATATCTTATTCTTAAGGATAGAATCAGGAATCTTTTTGGAACACGAAGAATATTAGATTCCAAATCAAGGCATAAAAAACTTCCGAATTCTGGAATGAATGAATGGAAAAACTGGTTAAGGGGTCATTATCAATACAATTTATCTCAGGCTAGGTGGTCTAAATTAGTACCGCAAAAATGGCGAACTAGGGTCAATCGGCGTCGTACGATTCAAAATAAAGACTCAAAAAAGAATTCATATGAAAAAGCCCAATTCATTCATTACGAGAAAAAAAATGATTATGAAGTTAATTCATTGACGAGCAAAAAAGAAAAATTAAAAAAAAACTACAGATATGATCTTTTTTCATATAAATATATTAATTATGGGGATAGGAAAGACTCATATATTTATCCATCCTCATTACAAGTAAACGAGGACCGAGAGATTCCATATAATTACAACACACCTAAAATTGAACCATTTTATGTACTGGGGGATATATCTATTAGTGATTATCTAGGAGAAGAGTATATTATTGGTACGGGTAAAAGTACGGATAGAAAATATTTGGAGTGGAAAATTTTCGATTTATTTCTTAGAAAGAATATCGATATTGAGTCCTGGACCGATACGGATACCGGGACCAACATTAATAAAATGACTAAGACCGAGACTGATTATTATCAAATGATTGATAAGAAAGATCTTTTCTATCTCACGATTCATCAAGAAATCAACCCACCCAATAAAAAAAAAAACTTTTTTTTGATGGGAATGAATAAAGAAATGCTATATCGTCCCATATTAAATACGAAATCTTGGTTCTTCTCAGAATTTGTGCCACTTTATGATGCATATAAGATCAAACCGTGGATTATACCAATCAAATTACTTCTTTTCATTTTTAATGGAAATGAAAACATTAGTGAAAACAAAAACATTAATGGAAATAAAAAAAAGGATCTTCGTATATCATCTAATCAAAAAGAATATCTTGAATTAAAGAATCGAAATCAAGAAGAAAAAGAACAGCTCGGCCACGGAAATATTGGCTCAGACGCACGAAAACGACAAAAAGATTTTGAAAAGGATTACACGGAATCAGACATTCAAAAACGTGAAAAGAAAGGACAACCCGAGAGTAACAAGAAAGCAAAACTAGAGTTATTCCTGAAAAAATATTTGCTTTTTCAATTGAGATGGGATGATCCTTTGAATCACAGAATTTTCAATAATGTTAAGGTATATTGTTTCCTGCTTAGACTAATAAATGCAAAGGAAATAGCTATATCCTCTATTCAAGGAGGAGAAATGCACCTGGATGTAATGTTAATTCAGACGAATCTAACTCTTCCAGAATTGATAAAAAAGGGAATATTGATTCTCGAACCAGTACGTCTGTCTATAAAATGGGATAGACAATTTATTATGTATCAAACCATAGGTATCTCATTGGTCCATAATAATAAATGCCAAACTAATGGAAGATATCGAGAAAAAAGATATGTTGATGAGAATTATTTCAATGGATCCATTGTACAACATAAAAAGATGCTTGTGAATAGAGACGAAAATCATTATGATTTGCTTGTTCCTGAAAATATTCTATCCCCTAGGCGTCGTAGAGAATTGAGAATTCTAATTTGTTTCAATTCCGGAAATAGGAATGTTATGGATAGAAATCCGGTATTTTTCAATGACAACAATGTAAGGAACTGGGGGCAATTTTTGGATGAGGACAAGCATATTGATACAGATATAAATAAATTCATTCAATTCAAATTGTTTCTTTGGCCCAATTATCGATTAGAGGATTTAGCTTGTATGAATCGCTACTGGTTTGATACCAATAATGGCAGCCGTTTCAGTATGTCAAGGATACATATGTATCCACGATTCGGAATTAGTTGATGGTTGGTACATTTCCTATATATCAGGTGTCGGGTCTGGTATATGAATGTATACACACGCTGTGTTACATTCTAATACATGATACCGATTCAATAACGTCTCAATTGGATTGAATCTAGAAATGATTCGGCAGAATCTTCTTAGGTCAAAATAAAACTTTCTTTTGTGGGTACAGAAATTGCCCTTCTATCGAATCAAATTACAAATTGTACTTACAATTTATTTGAATTGAATTTTGATTTGATTTGATTTGATAGAATAAAGTAATATATGAATAAATCCAGATTATTGGGTGTATCAGATCAAAATAACTGGCATTATTATTATTCCTGATTGGTAAAATCCATATCCGTGGAAAAAAAAAAAAAGAGAGATAAATTTTATTTTTATGGTTATGGTCAAAAATTCATTCATCTCCGTTATTCCGAAAGAAGAAAAAAACAAAGGGTCTGTTGAATTTCAAGTAATCAGTTTCACCAATAAGATACAGAGACTTACTTCACATTTTGAATTGCACAGAAAAGATTATTTATCTCAGATAGGTTTGCGGAAAATTCTGGGAAAACGTCAACGACTGCTGGCTTATTTGTCAAAGAAAAATAGAGCGCGTTATAAAAAATTAATCGATCAATTAGATATTCGGGAACCAAAAACTCGTTAATTTGAAAATTATTTGAATTCTTTGGTTTATTAGATCTTGAATTTTGATGAACCTCATTTATTTCGTTTTCGGCAATTCATAGAATAATGGATCGGAGAAGAAAACATATGAATGTACCGGCTACAAGAAAAGACCTCATGATAGTTAATATGGGTCCTCACCACCCATCAATGCATGGTGTTCTTCGACTTATCGTTACTCTAGATGGTGAAGATGTTATTGACTGCGAACCCGTATTGGGTTATTTACACAGAGGGATGGAAAAAATTGCGGAAAACCGAACAATTATACAATATCTTCCTTATGTAACACGTTGGGATTATTTAGCTACTATGTTCACAGAGGCAATAACGGTAAATGCACCAGAACAATTAGGAAATATTCAAGTACCCAAAAGAGCCAGCTATATCAGAGTGATTATGCTGGAGCTGAGTCGTATAGCTTCTCATTTATTATGGCTTGGACCTTTTATGGCAGATATCGGTTCACAGACTCCCTTCTTCTATATTTTCAGAGAAAGGGAATTGCTATATGACCTATTCGAAGCTGCCACAGGTATGCGAATGATGCATAATTATTTCCGTATCGGGGGAGTCGCTGCTGATCTACCTCATGGCTGGATAGATAAATGTTTGGATTTCTGCGATTATTCTTTAACAGGAATTGTTGAATATCAAAAGCTTATTACGCAAAATCCCATTTTTTTGGAACGAGTTGAAGGGGTGGGCATTATTGGTGGGGAGGAAGCAATAAATTGGGGTTTATCGGGACCAATGCTACGAGCTTCCGGAATCCAATGGGATCTTCGTAAAGTTGATCATTATGAGTGTTACGATGAATTCGATTGGGAAGTCCAGTGGCAAAAAGAAGGAGACTCATTAGCTCGTTATTTAGTACGAATCAATGAAATGACGGAATCCATAAAAATTATTCAACAGGCTCTAGAAGGAATTCCGGGGGGGCCCTATGAGAACTTAGAAGTTCGACGCTTTGATAGAGCAAGTGATTCCGAATGGAATGGTTTTGAATATCGATTCATTAGTAAAAAGCCTTCTCCCACTTTTGAATTGTCGAAACAAGAACTTTATGTGAGAGTAGAAGCCCCAAAGGGAGAATTGGGAATTTTTCTGATAGGGGATAATAGTGTTTTTCCCTGGAGATGGAAAATTCGTCCACCTGGTTTCATCAATTTGCAAATTCTTCCTCAGCTAGTTAAAAGAATGAAATTGGCTGATATCATGACGATACTAGGTAGTATAGATATCATTATGGGAGAAGTTGATCGTTGAAATGATAATTGATACGACAGAAGTACAAGCTATCAATTCTTTTTCCAGATCGGAATCCTTAAAAGAGGTCTATGACCTCTTATGGCTGCTTGTCCCTATTTTTACTCCTGTATCGGGAATCACAATAGGCGTACTCGTGATTGTGTGGTTAGAAAGAGAAATATCTGCAGGGATACAACAACGTATCGGGCCTGAATATGCCGGCCCCTTGGGAATTCTTCAAGCTCTAGCAGATGGGACCAAACTACTTTTGAAAGAGGATCTTCTCCCATCTAGAGGAGATGTTCGTTTATTCAGTATGGGGCCATCTATAGCGGTCATATCAATTCTACTAAGCTATTTAGTAATTCCTTTTGGCTATCGCCTTGTTCTAGCCGATCTCAGTATAGGCGTTTTTTTATGGATCGCTATTTCCAGTATTGCTCCTATTGGACTTCTTATGTCAGGATATGGATCGAATAATAAATATTCCTTTTCAGGTGGTCTACGAGCTGCTGCTCAATCTATTAGTTATGAAATACCATTAACTCCGTGTGTGTTATCAATATCTCTACGTGTGATTCGTTGGAACATGAACCTTTACCCCTTTCCTTTATTTCCAGGAAAGGGGTTGGATGTGTTGAATAGATACCTTTCTCTTTTTATTCATCATTCGGGTCGATGAGTTAAACCAGATAGTTATATGAGTGAAACAAAACAGCTTATTAATTTGCAGTAAGAAGATTGATTCTCATTCCCTATGTACGAGAGTAAAGTGGAAGTAAACATAAGCGGTCGAAACTGTTTACCCCAAGATTGGTTGATTAGTCATCATGACTTGAAGCGGGTGCAAAAGATCAACTGTATGGAGTTTCTACTATTGTATTGTATGTTGTTGTATGTTGTATGTATTACCATATCAGGGATCAATCAAAAATGAGTGGACGGTTAGGAACACGAAGGTACACAAAGGATTAGTGATGAAGATAATGTAAGGTATCCAAAGGGATATTTCTGCATAACATAAAAGGAATCATAATGAGGGCTTTAAGTTCGTAGAAATGATCAAGCAGTACTTCCTCACGATTCCGATCCAGAGTATGCTTCTATCCACTGATTAAATAAATGACTGTCGAGAACGAAGTAATCCTTTGATTTTATTTTTTAGAAACCCCCCTTCTGAGTGAGAAAGAAGAACAGGAACGAAAGAAATGGAATGCAATAGGAAAACTGAATAATAAGAGATCTTTGTTTATTCTTTCTTTCCTCAATCCTATCCATATTCATACGGATAGAATCCTTATAATGATTTATCAACTATAACTCATGAATTAGTGTCTAATTATTTTTCGTACAAAAAGTATGGGTCGAAATATCTATTGAAACAACGAGTATTTTATTGAAGGATTAAGTTATTACTGAACTAAAAGAATTCTAAGTCTAATTAGAAAATAAAGGATGAGATCAATTCGGAAGCGCTTTTTTTTTATTATGGCGGACGGAATTCCATTGGTCTAATTCGGGACTCTTCGATACATCGTTACTCTAATCTACACTACAAACATGCCGAGGTAATAATGAACCAGTCCTTAGATTTATTTGTGGCCATCGAGGAGCCGTATGAAGCTGAGGTCTCATGTGCGGTTCTGGAATAGCGATGGGAATAGTGATGTTATCATCGACTATGATTATCTAACAGTTCAAGTACAGTTGATATAGTTGAGGCACAGTCAAAATATGGGTTTTGGGGGTGGAATCTGTGGCGTCAACCTATAGGGTTTATAGTTTTTCTAATTTCTTCCCTAGCGGAATGTGAAAGATTACCTTTTGATTTACCAGAAGCAGAGGAGGAATTAGTAGCAGGTTATCAAACCGAATATTCAGGTATTAAATCTGGTTTATTTTACGTTGCTTCTTACCTAAATCTACTGGTTTCTTCATTATTTGTAACAGTTCTTTACTTGGGCGGGTGGAATTTCTCTATTCCATACATATTCATTTCTGAACCTTTTGGAATAAATAAAACAGGTGGAGTCTTTGGAATGACAGGTGGTATCCTTATTACATTAGCTAAAGCTTATTTGTTCCTGTTCATTCCTATCACAACAAGATGGACTTTACCTAGGATGAGAATGGACCAGCTATTAAACCTTGGGTGGAAATTTCTTTTACCTATTTCTCTAGGTAATCTATTATTAACAACTTCTTCCCAACTCGTTTCGCTATAACAAAATAGGATATTCTAGATTCATAACCTATCTAGAGCAAGAGAAAGAAACATCAAACTATTCATGGATATCCACGATATGTTCCCTATGGTGACTGGGTTCATGAATTATGGTCAACAGACAATACGAGCTGCAAGGTATATTGGTCAAAGTTTCATGATTACCTTATCTCACGTGAATCGTTTACCTGTGACTATTCAATATCCTTATGAAAAATCGATCACATCGGAGCGTTTTCGTGGTCGAATACATTTTGAATTTGATAAATGCATTGCTTGTGAAGTATGTGTTCGGGTATGCCCCATAGATCTACCCGTTGTTCATTGGAGATTGGAAACGGATATTAGAAAGAAACGATTGCTTAATTATAGTATTGATTTTGGAATCTGTATATTTTGTGGTAATTGTGTCGAGTATTGTCCAACAAACTGTTTATCAATGACTGAAGAATATGAACTTTCTACTTATGATCGTCACGAATTGAATTATAATCAAATTGCTTTGGGCCGGTTACCAATGTCAGTAATTGGAGATTACACAATTCGAACAATTGCGAATTCGACTCCAATCAAAATAATCAGGGGTAAACCTCTTGATTCAAAAACGATTACCAATTACTAAGATTCCGTTTTGATCTAAAGTAAAGGAGTGAGGCTTCTTTCATTTTGCTAGGTCAGTAAATAACTATTGATTGGTGAGAATCAAGGCTTGATTTTGATTTAGAATGGATTCATAGATCTGTGATGATTTCAAAATATACAATTTCGAACGACTCTTTCAGATACAGTAGCGGGATTGATCCAATAATTGTATCTATATAAATCTACACCCCTTTAGGATTCAATTAGGAACGTATCATATACAAGAAAAAAATAAGGTAACCTCTTTTTTCTTGGATCGGTTAGTAAGTTTATGAAATATTTCGATTTATTTATCTCTTTTTTTACACATAATGGATTTACCTGGACCAATACATGATATTTTTTTAGTATTTCTGGGATCAGGTCTTATATTAGGAGGTCTGGGGGTGGTCTTACTTACCAACGTAATTTATTCTGCTTTTTCATTGGGACTGGTTCTTGTTTGTATATCCTTATTCCATATTCCATCTAACTCCTATTTTGTAGCTGCTGCACAGCTCCTTATTTACGTAGGAGCTGTAAATGTTTTAATCCTATTTGCTGTGATGTTCATGAATGGTTCAGAATATTACAACGATTTCTATCTTTGGACCGTTGGGGATGGGGTCACTTCACTGGTTTGTACAAGTATTCTTTTTTCACTAATTACTACTATCTCGGATACGTCGTGGTACGGGATTGTTTGGACTACAAGATCAAATCAGATTATAGAGCAGGACCTAACAAGTAACGTTCAACAAATTGGGATTCATTTATCAACAGATTTTTACCTTCCATTTGAACTCATTTCTATAATTCTTTTAGTTGCTTTGATAGGTGCAATTGCTATGGCCCGGCAGTAAAGTAATTAAGTAATAAATACTTAGATCCAAAATAAAATAAATAAAGTCTTGTTTTGTTCTATGTTATCACATCCAATTTCCTTCAGTTCCATTTTCATATTCTATTGTTCATATATGAAATTGAAAGGGGTTTAGTTCGATCCATTACTAATACCTTACTTTGTTTCGTACTTCATTTATATTCTAATCAAATCGGTGAAATTGTTGTTCATATTGAA